TGCACCTATTGCCACGGCTGTAGATATAGGCATTTTGAGAATACGTCTTAACGACCAATGGTTAACAATAGCTCTGATGGGCGGTTTCGCTAGAATAGGCAATAATGAAATAACTATTTTAGTAAATGATGCAGAGAGGGGTAGTGACATTGATCCGCAAGAAGCTCAACAAACTCTTGAAATAGCTGAAGCTAACTTGAGTAGCGCTGAAGGCAAGAGACAAACAATTGAGGCAAATTTAGCTCTCAGACGAGCTAGGACGCGGGTAGAGGCTATCAATGCAATTTCATAACTAGTGGCGCCGCGCCCGAATAATAAAAAGAAGTTCTGTTTATACACCCCATTTTGATTCTGCCAATTGAATCCAATCAAGTGTAATCAGATTTTGATTCAACAAAAAAATATTAAATAAATATAGAATACGGGTAGTGGGGTATGGAAAAGATACAAAATAAATAAAAAAATGAAGGTGGGTAGAAATACTTATTAGATACCATCGACTGCGGTATCTAATAAGTTCTACCTACTATTGGATTTGAACCAATGACTCCTGCCGTATGAAAGCAATACTCTAACCACTGGGTTAAGTAGGTCATTTATCATCATAAAGAGAAACAAAAGGAACCCGTCACATCGATAGATTATAGATGGAATCTTACTTCTAAGCAATACCCACCCTTGGCAGGAAACAGATCAGAGAGCTATCGTGTCGGATCATGCAATATTCAACTTGACAATAAATTATATACATGATAAAATATTTATCACAAACACAAGAACACAAGGGCTATAGCTCAGTTGGTAGAGCACCTCGTTTACACGCGCGCCAATGTTTTTTCAGAGGAGTCCATCATGTAATCAACAGAATTTATCTTAGTGAAAAATCGATGTCTTACTCCATGGATTCGAGGGAACAAGAGAACAATAGCCTGACAAATAGTTGGTTGGTCCAATTGAGGTGCCGATTTAGGCGCCAAATAGAACCCATCATTGATTTGATAATTGATAAGGTGAATACCCAGTCCATTCAATGCTAGGCATAATGAGTATAAGGAACTCAAAGAATCTCTTTTCGTCCTATGAACTTGAAGGTGTATGAAGTTTCATATTTATTTGACGCTTTGGGCAGAGCGATAGAGACTCCATTTAACTTAGGTTGATCTAGGCCGAAGGCAGACCTACGTCAAGATAATTCTTTTTTGAAACACTTTGGTATTGCTACTGAATAAAAATAAAGAATCAGAGCACGCGGAGCCATCTCATTATCTTTCTGTTAAGAAAAAAGATGGCGGACTCGCTGATATTTATATCAGTTGATGAAAGAGCCCAATGCAAAAAAAATGCATGTTGGGTCTTTGAAACAGTTCGAATCATTTCGATAATAATAAGTTTGATCTGTTTTACCGAGAAGGTCTACGGTTCGAGTCCGTATAGCCCTAATTTTTCATTAATGTTAATTAAAAACTTTATTTGTATTTTGTACTATATTTGTACTGTACATAGTATAGTTTTTTATTTCATTTCCTCATTATTATTTGTTGTTTGTAGCTGGCCGGTTGGTTGCTCCATTAAAATAGAATCGTTCCCACATTCTCGCTCGCGGGGATCATTCGGAACATGAAACTAAAAAAAAATGCATTTCAATGGAACTAATCGGCGTTTTAAAAATTTCGTATAAACAAACCCATTCTTTTTCATTAATTTTCGTGGGTGAATTACATACATACACATTTTTCCTGTTTTCCTACCCATGATCAAAGAGTTAGTGAGACTACCCTTCTTTAGGTATATCAAAGAAGGTTCATTTTTTTAAGTAAAAATCATGGCATGAACCCGGCGAATCTAATATCCTCAAACCCATCTGCCCATCATTAAAAATTAAAAATTTACTGATGCTGACTTTATCCAAGAAGATTGGGGATCCATTTGAACTTAGACGAGTTTTAGGAATCCCCCGACTTATCCACTTTTTTTTGCGTAAGAACAACCCCAACTTATTGTTTCAGAGAGAATGAACTGATCCTAAATCTAGAATTTGAGTATAGGAGCCCGTGCCTTGTTATATGTAAGGGCTCCTCGCAATTCAACGCATTGAATCCAACCCACTAAGTTTCGTACAGGGAGAGATAATAAAATAAATAGGTCAATGCACTCTGTTTCCATACCTAATCAATAGAAGAAATAATACTCTATCTACCCCTATCTTAATGATAAATAATATACCACATTTATTTTATAATATTATATTCATACTCATTTTTTCATATATTTTTCTATTTAATTATTTATTAATATTAATAAATTTTAAAAATAAAATTATAAATCTAATTATAATAGAGAATTTTAAATCGAAATATGACTCAAATCAAATAAAATATATAAAAAAAATATAAATAAAAAAGAAAATATAATAAAAAATTTCTAATTTTTATTGGAATGCCTTTTCTTTAGAGAGAACTCGAGGCCCGGTGAAAGAGAGAGTTTTATTTTTATATGAACA